TCAGATCCTCTTACGGTAGAAGAACAGATAGCTACTATTTATACTGGAGCGAATGGATATCTTGATTCGTTAGAAATTGGACAGGTAAAGAAATTTCTCGTTCAGTTACGTACCTACTTAAAAAAGAATAAACCTCAATTTCAAGAAATTATATCTTCCACAAAGACATTCACTGAAGATGCAGAAGTCCTTTTGAAGGAAACTATTCAGGAACAGATCGAACTCTTTCTACTTCAAGAACAAACATAAATTTTTTTTTTGTTTTTCTGAGTTTTAGTACATTTTAGTACAAGAGTAATCATTGAGAATTATTTCTCATTTGAAATATTCAAAATAGGTTTCTTGGCATAGCCATTATTTTAAATAGCTGAAAAAAAAAAAATTGCGTCCAATAGGATTTGAACCTATACCAAAGGTTTAGAAGACCTCTGTCCTATCCATTAGACAATGGACGCTTTTCATTTCTATTTTCTTTTTTCGCATTCTTCCCTTTTCTTTTTCGAAAGAAAAAATGGGAGTAGACAGAAAATTATTTTAAATAATTTAAAGAATAAAAATAAAAGAAGGATGCATATCCTTTTTGATTATGTATGTATATAAAAATACAAAATATGGAGCGGGCAGCGGGAATCGAACCCGCATCGTTAGCTTGGAAGGCTAGGGGTTATAGTCGACATTGGTTGATTATTTTTAACGTCTCTAATTCAAAACCGAACATGAAATTTTGGTTTCATTCGGCTCCTTTATGGAAAATTAATGTATTCCCAAATCTATGGCATAAACAAAAAAAGAACATAAATAAAAAGGTTAAGATGTATGAAAAAGGGAATCATCATAAATTCGATGAAAAAAAAAGATCCATAACATCTATGTTAGCTTTTATGTCTGAATGTATCCAAAGCTACTCGCTTTCTAGATGATCCTTCTAGAGGAGGGGCATTATGCCAAACCTATCTAGTCTAGTTACTTCGTTCCCTATTTCCACTCGCACGATCCTGAGGAAAAGACTTTGGTTTCCACCGAGCTGAAACAATATGACGATAGTTCTAGTAAACTAAAACCCTCGTTTTCTAGCTATTTGGCTTCAATCTCCCTTTTTTTACAACAAAAAAATTGAAGATCTAGTTACGATTGGAAATACACTTTCGTATCTTGATCCATGGATTCTTTATTCATACTTATTCAAGTTGATTCAAAAAATTATGCTTCGCGATTCCATAATCTAATTTTTTATTCCATTTTTACTTTGAATACAAATCGTGAGAATGTATGTTCTTTCTCATATATGCTTTGAGAAAGAAAGGATTAAACCTTTTTAAGAAAAAAGTTTTTTTGTGATCGAAATATAAAAAAGTCGAAAGACCCCTTAACTATCTAAGGGGTTAATAGAACGAATCACACTTTTACCACTAAACTATGCCCGCTACAATATTTATTATTGTATATGAATGGACCATTTGTCGAACAAAAGGGTGGGACGCAATTAAAATAGTATTAGAATCATGAACTCGTATTTATACATATTTCGTCCTGCTGAGCACTTGAAATGAAATGAAAAAAAAAAATAATTATATTTTTTGTTTGCTAGAAAGTCATTACTGACAGTCCCATCCCTAGGGAATCATTGAAACTCAACCATAAAAACGATGAATTCTGCATACACAGTTATTTTTTTTTTTCACTTACCTTTCAACTGACAGATCTTATGAATTAGGTTCAATTGGGTTTCAGCTGTTCAAATAAACAAAGCTTGTCTCTTGAATTTAAATACTTGAACAGGGGAATGAGTTATATTATAACTATGCGTTTAATAGGTTATATTGTTATTGTTTAACATATGTATTGTATCTTTTTTTATTCTAGCTTTTTTTTTTTTTCAATTTGCTTCACTTTCCCCTACGGGAAAAACTAGAATAAAAAATTCCTTGTTCTTGCTGGTTCAATAACAATTTCATTTATATGATTTGATATCAAATAAATGAAATTGTTATTGAACCTATGAATGATTCATTCGATCAAAAGAAGTACTGGCCCGGCCAGTGCTTAACCAGGCGGGGGAATAAAAGAACCTTTTGTGCAAAATAAAATTAATAAAATTAAAGAGTAAGGTACTCCCTCTATATTTATTGTGGATATCTGTTTCGAATCTTTACCTAAATTGAATGACTGATCAAATTCGTGGATATCTTATATATATATTTTTTATATAAGATAAAAAACGAAACCTGGGGGTTTTATCAACCTTTGCTTCACATCACATAAAAAATTTCTAATTTGGAATTGGGAGAGATGGCTGAGTGGACTAAAGCGGCGGATTGCTAATCTGTTGTATGAATTTTTCATACCGAGGGTTCGAATCCCTCTCTCTCCGCTCCTTATGATCACTTGAGACTTTCTATGGATTTTGTCATATTAAAACACAGCAAATATATAATAAGAAAAAAAAAAAAAAGAAGGAAAAACTAAAAATCTCTTTTTCTTATTCTTCACGCCCAGGATTACGTCCTGGATCATTAGATAAGAATCCGAAGATAAAGAGAGAAACAAAGAATATCACTACTGTGTAAACGAAGAGTTTGAGAGTAAGCATTACACAATCTCCAAGATAAGATCATTTTTTTGGAAAAAGGGAATAGATTACCTATTTTTGTACGATATACACTATTTTGCTATGACATTATCCCCCCAAAAAATGAAGTGTTTTTTCGAAAAGAAAGTAATTTTCACGAATTTATTTGTAATAATATTCTTATTTTTTCGTTACCAAAAATTTATTGTCATATCCACAATTAGTTATTGTGGAGTTCTAATCCTAATAAAATTATTGCTCCTCGGAAGGTGAGAACAAGGAAATAAGATAATTCAAATTAATCGCTACGGTTATTCATTTTATTCAATTCAATATACAAGAAGTTTAATTTTTTTTTTTTTGAATTGAAGGTTTCTAATGTAAGACTTATCTTATCTTAATCTTAGGCAATTTTTATAATTTTTTTATTAAATAAATCCTCCATGTAGGAGAGTATTAAATATTTCATCGAAAACTTACAGCAGCTTGCCAAACAAAGGCTAAGAGAAAAAAGAATAGAGGTATGACGGGCATAATGTCTATGATTGGATTGAAAAGGGCATAAGCCTCGGGCAATTTGGCGAAGAAAAAACTACTCGAATAAAGGGCAGAATTAAAACAGATACACATTAAACTAAAGATATTAAGCATAACAAACATTTCGTTCTTTTCGTTCTTGTAAATTAGATAATTTGATTTTGATTGAGTTTTTTTTTTTACTTTTATATTTTATATAAAAGTAAAAAAAAGGCAGGTCAAAAAATTCTTTTTTTTCTCCGAACTCTCACAAACCAAAAACCCTTCCTTTCATTCTCAAATGAGAATACAAGGAATTAGACTTTCATTCAATATCTTAATTGAATTATATGTAATGATCAATGAATTTTTTTATTCTATATCTATATGTGCTGAATCCGAGCAACAAGAAATCCTATATGGATTTGGGCTGGAATTGACGAATAAACAAAACAATATTAGTGTTTATTAGCCCCGAAAAAAAAAAAATATAAATGGGGCGTGGCCAAGTGGTAAGGCAGCGGGTTTTGGTCCCGTTACTCGGAGGTTCGAATCCTTCCGTCCCAGATCGTCTCTGATGGAGAGAAAGGAAAAATTGTTCTCTTTAACAATCTTCTCTTTTGGTTCATTTCTAATATTGGATACAATGTGATCCAACCCTTCGTTCTGAATTCTACGAATTTCTCTTAGAATAATATCTTTTCTTTCATTTAGTTTCTTACAAAAGTGAGAAAGTGTCAAATGCGGGTGAAAATAAAGATATTTATTTTCATCGAAAAATGAATTTGGTATATTCAGGGTATGCTTGTACTACTTAATATTTATATTAATATGAGTTAGTTAGATAAATCTTATGTCCCATATTCATGAAATGGTAATTCTTACATGATCCATTCTGAATCGAAATGTGAAAGAAAGGACTCTCTATTCCCCTATAAAAACAAAAAAAAACCTAAAGTAAAATAAGGAAATAGGGTATACCAATTCCACATAAAATGTGGACTCTAAGTGGTATAGAGTTAAGTTAAGATTCTTGCTGAGACTTCTCCAAAGAAATACTTATCTATCCATACATAGTATGGACTATTATTATTATTATAGTATAATTATATATATTATACCGGCTGAGCCAATGACTATTCATGATTCTATATTGAATTAATTCCATACCGGTTCGAAATTAGATTAGAGGAATGTTATGGTAAAACTTCGTTTGAAACGATGTGGTAGAAAGCAACGTGCGACTTGAAGGATATGATCCGCTGTGGATTTTTACATCCGCCCCTTTCGATAGGAATGGAGATGCTCTTCGCTCGACATAGTTTGTTCTCTTTCATCAACAACCTAATTTGTGTTGGGGTGTAAATAGTACATGATGAAGCTCGAGCAAAATGATTTAGTTATCAGGGGAAAGAATCTAGGGTTAGTGATAATCAATAAGTTGCACCAACTTTGTAAGTTTATTTTAAAAATATAAATCGAAAAGTTAAAATTCAAACAAGTTTGAAATAAAAAAAAAAGTAAAATGTATTGGAAAACTATTTCGATTAAAAGTGTATCACAAGGGAATCCATAGCATAGAAAGAAATAACAAAAAACAAAAGGTATGTTGCTGCCATTTTGAAAGTAGTAAGGATCACCGAAGTAATGTCTAAACCTAAGGATTTTACAAAGCAAAGATAAAAGATTCCGGAACAAGGAAAGACTCTTTTCAATTGTTGAGACAATTGAATCAGAATGAGGAATAAAAAGAGATTCGAGACGAGACAAACAAAAGAGGTTAGAGACGGCTCAATAAATGTCTAAGGATTTTCCTTCGAACTCTTTCAGAATTTTCCAACAACTAACTTACTTGAGTTATGAGTACGAATGAGATTTCCTTTTTTCTGTAATGTAAGGAAGAAGAAAAAACGACTGAAATCATAGTATAATTCATGATTATATGGATACATTTGCCATTTTATACATAAATTAGAACCATTCTTTCTCGAGCCGTATGAGGAGAAAACCTCCTATACGTTTCTAGGGGGGGCATTGTTTATCTACATCTATCCCAATGAGCCATCTATCGAATCGTTGCAATTGATGTTCGATCCCGAAGAGAAGGAAGAGATCTTAAAAGAGTGGGTTTTTATGATCCGATAAAGAATCAAACTCATTTAAATGTTCCTGCTATTCTATACTTCCTTGAGAAGGGCGCTCAACCTACAGGAACTGTTCATGATATTTTAAGGAAGGCAGAGTTATTTAAAGAAAAAAGTTAAAGTTCTGATTGAAAAAAATTCATGAATAAAAAAGGGGTTAATTAGTATCTATTTTTGTGTAATTATTTCCACAAAATTTCCCTTTTTCTTGCTCTATTTTCTTGCTCTATTCAGATTTATTTATTTTCTTGTTGTGGGAATACCACAACAAACATAGGGGTTCATTTTGCTTATTCCTACCTCTATTGATTGAATAAAGACGAGATTTTTTCTCGACCTCTTGCTTCTTTTTTTTTCATTCAAATTTCTTATTTATGTCGTGCCAATCCAACAAAAGTTCTTATTTTCTTTACTTAAATTTATTTCCTCAATGTTCAATTCATATTGACAATAGCGTATGGAACAGATATAATTTGATCATAGGTAAATAGATCTTTTTTGGTTATCCCACCCCATTTTTCCTTCAGTCAAATTGATGGGTTTGTTTTCCAGATTTATTGTCTGGCATATAAGATGTATTTTATTAACGAATAAAAAAATAAAGAAAAAACATATATTTTGTCAATTTGCACATCTCTAATAGAAATATCTTTGTTGTTTTTTAATCCGATCTGTCCATTTTTTTTTTTTATTTCGATCATATCTACATATCATATTTCTTTGGGTTGCTAACTCAATGGTAGAGTACTCGGCTTTTAAGTGCGACTACTATTTTTTACACATTTCGATGAAGCAACGAATTCGTCCAGACTATTGGTAGAGTCTATAAGACCACGACTGATCCTGAAAGGTAATGAATGGAAAAAACAGCATGTCGTAATAAATAAAATGAAATTTTATTTATTAAAATGAAATTTGGAATTTCTCCTTAGCGGATCATTCCAAAATATTGTTTGGATTTTTGGAAGGGAAAAATAAATTCACATTTTCATATTTTAAGTTTGGTCTAGTAAATAAATGGATAGAGGCCCATGGCCTCCCTCTGGTAAAAAAAAAAGCAACGAGCTTATTTTCTTAACGGATTATCCGATCTAATTAGACGTTAAAAATTAATTAGTACCTGGTGTGATAAAGGGTTTTCCTGTGAGTGGATCATTGATTCTTTTTTTTTTTTTTAATAAATCCTAACTATTCTTTATTATAGATTTGAATAGATTTGAGACGGATGTGTAGAATAAAGAGTATACTGATAAAGATAATTTATTCCAAAATCAAAAGAGCGATCGAGTTGCAAAAATAAAGGATTTTTTACCCTCTTGTAATTATAAGGAACATAAATCATAAACCAAAACCAATTGGATAAAAAAGAAGAGGAAAAAGATCTGTTGATTGGATTTCTCAGGGTATATATATTATATTTTTTATAACTATGTATATAATACATACCCTGTTCTGACCGTATTGCACTATGTGTCATTTGATAACCCAAGAAATGTCCCCTGCACCCTGTTCAAATAGAAATAAAAATGGAAGAATTAGAAGGATATTTAGAAAAAGATGGATCTCGGCAACGACACTTACTATATCCGCTTCTCCTTCAGGAGTATATTTACGCACTTGCGCATGATCACGGTTTAAATGGTTCGATTTTTTACGAATCCATGGATATTTTTGTTTATGACAATAAATATAGCTCAGTACTTGTGAAACACTTAATTACTCAAATGTATCAACAAAATTATTTGATTTGTTCGGTTAATGATTCTAATCAAAATGGATTCCTTGGGCACAACAAGATTTTTTATTCTCATTTTGATTCTCAAATGATATTAGAAAGTTTTGCAGTCATTATGGAAATTCCATTTTCGTTGCAATTAGGATCTTCCCTCGAAGAAATACCAAAATCTCAGAATTTACGATCTATTCATTCAATATTTCCATTTTTTGAGGACAAATTATCACATTTGAATTATGTGTCAGATATACTAATACCCCATCCCATCCATCTGGAAATCCTAGTGCAAGTCCTTCAATGCTGGATCCAAGATGTTCCCTCTTTGCATTTATTGCGATTTTTTCTCCACGAATACGAATATTCTAATTGGAATAATTCCATTTCTTCGAAGAAATCCATTTATTTTAAATCAAAAGAAAATCAAAGACTCTTTCGATTCCTATATAATTCTTACGTATCTGAATTCGAATTTGTATTTGTTTTTCTTCGTAAACAATCCTCTTATCTAGGATCAAGATCTTTTGGAACCTTTCTTG